GGTAGAATCCCCTCAATAAGTTCAATTAGTCATTATGATAATGATTAAATGTTCAACTTTTTAACTATAACTCATAATAATAAGAACTCGTTATAATGGTGGTTGCCTTTTTCTTTTTTTTTGAATATCAACAATATCTGTATTCTCCGCCGAAGAACGAAAACTAAGACTTGAGTTTCATGAAAAAGCCCTTTATCGGATTTGAACCGATGACTTACGCCTTACCATGGCGTTACTCTACCACTGAGTTAAAAGGGCCCTATTCAATTCATGAATTAGCCATGTTCTATTATGAGTCTACTACATATATGTATATATGCAGTAGACTCATAATAGAAGAAAAAAGTGGGTAAAATTTTTCTCGTTTTTGAATTTTCTGGCTTAGTTAGTATGAGATAGTGATAGATATATCATATTTTATTTGAACGAGAAAGGAAGCAATGAGTGGAAATTGAAGAAATTAAATGAGGTTTTATCCCCCATACCCCTTTTCGTTCGGGCCAATCATTGCCTGAACTGAAGGAATCCTAGACTTCCTTTCGTTATATCGAATAGTATGGGATGCTTCATTCATGAAGCATCAAAAAAAAAATGTTCTAATTTTATAGAATCATAACATAGAAAGACTCTTCGGATCTAGCGATACCATTAGATTATATTGACAATTCCAAAAAACTGTTCATACTATCATCATAGTATGATGACGGTCGGGCGGATATGCCCCCATCGTCTAGTGGTTAGGACACCTCTCTTTCAAGGAGGAAACGGGGATTCGACTTCCCCTGGGGGTAGGGTACTACGAAAGGAAGTTGATCATAGATTATCAATAAGCCTAGAATGAATTCTTCCTGGGTCGATGCCCGAGCGGTTAATGGGGACGGACTGTAAATTCGTTGGCGACACGTCTACGCTGGTTCAAATCCAGCTCGGCCCAAAAATTCACCGCTCTATGAGTATAATATAACCAATTTGTCCTACAGAAAAGAAAAAGAAATGCCTGATCGGTATACGTAGAAATGTAGAAATAAAGAAAAAGGGTCTATTTTTTTACTCTATCTATATATTTTTTTTTTTCTCATCTCATTGAAAGATTGATTTTCTATTTTTATTTTACCAATAAAATAAAAAATAACTCCTTACTAATAATCTGCATCACTCTCACTAAAGTCCGTGTTTATGTAGATATGATATCACTATATCATTCGTGTATCTGTTACGTTACAACATGACAAGTAGAATGTTCTTACTTATGAAACAAGAAAAATATATATGCTATACACCTCGCTGGGATTGTAGTTCAATTGGTCAGAGCACCGCCCTGTCAAGGCGGAAGCTGCGGGTTCGAGCCCCGTCAGTCCCGAACTAGGATCCGATGAATTTCTCAATGCCTTTCTCTATTTTTCACGAAAGGGAAGACGGGGAGAAAAATGGAATCCCCAGTGCGGGGAGGGGGATTTTTTTTTTCTTTTGTTTTTGTTTCGCATTTATCATCAGACAAATACGGGAATTTCCATTTCTTTCCCTAGTACTAATGGATAAGGGGAGACATATGTGGATTGGTACAATCGGTAATATTGCTATATTCAGTATTTTAAGTTTAAGAGATACCATACTCACTTTCTTTTTCGCTTGTTTTTGATTGACGAAATGGAATGGAGTGCCCATAAAATATGGGCAGTACAGACACATATTGTCTTCGTTTATTGTACGATACACAATGAACTTAATATAATTTAATTACCCGGTTTCAGGTTAAAGCACATTCTTTCTAATTCCAACTTTTTTTGTGTATCCTCAATTATTAATACTAATTGAAAACAATCTATTTCGTTCTCATTTTAATTGCATACTGAATTTTTCATGTATACGTTCCAATCCCAATCCAATAAAGAGGATACTAATAAAATAAAAGAAAAGGCCAACCAAGCAGCGCCCCTTTCTTCTTCTTAGTAAATGAAATTTCATTTGTTCGACTATTCTTTTTTTTATACTTAATCCTTTCTTTTTCCATCTCACTTATACTGTTTGGATCTGTGTATGACTCAGAGAATACCAGTCATATGATACCTCATAATTTTATTTACATAATTCTATGTATAAGTAGGAAAGTTGTATAAGGAAGATAATAGGTTATAGAAAAGAAAAGGTGAAAAAGGGAATGAAAATACAATGATGTGTATTTCCGGTCCAATCAAAAATGGTATTTTTGATTTAGTATGGATAAAAGATCTTTCCATGTTATACTATTCGATTCTCGACGATGAATTGGTTTGATAGATCAGAAATTGTTATTCATAATATTGATCTGATTCAGTATCATTAGGATGTAATTCATCCCATTGAATTTACAGGAGTCAAATTTATTATCTCTATGGGATTAGATCCCGAGTTATTGCGAAACAAAAAAAGGAAGATTATATTATGGAAGTCAATATTCTCGCACTTATTGCTACTGCGCTGTTCATTCTAGTTCCTACGGCTTTTTTACTTATCATCTATGTAAAAACGGTCAGCCAAAATGATTAATTTGAATGAAACTTGAATTCTTAGTTCTTATCAATCATTCAAGAAACGAAAGAAGGGATTCAAACTCTAAGTCTTAAATGAAATGATTGGGCTGGAATCAAAAGTATCTTATTAAGTATTTAATCTGGTGTGGTAGAAAGAACTATATATCTAGATATATAGTTCTTTCTACCACACCGGCTAGTATTGTATACTATTTTTTAGTATTAAATTACAATATATATGTACATATATTAGATGTACATATAGATAGTAGTACTCTAATTCTATTTCTTTTAGTTTTATTTCCCATCTTAAGATCTTAAGAAAGAAGTCATTGATTGAACAATTAACGGATGATCCGCAGAGTTAAGTTATACAGTAACTTCTTCGGATTTCTAAAAGAAGTAGAGCAGACCCTGCCTATTTTTCATGCTTAAACATGAGATGAGTCAAAAAAAGCATAAAAAATTTTCTAGGAGTCTAAAACAAATGTTAAATGTGTGATATGTGGGTCGCTCAACGTAAGAAAGATCTAATTTTATTATGTCTAGGACCTCTTTGGACAATCACTAATCACCTCGTTTCCAATAGAAATAAAATATGTATTGTCGTAATAGGGGAACGACTTTCTTTTAGAAAACTAAAAGTAAAGAAAAAAAATAGGTATTAGTTTTTCTTATTGTAATATCTATAATTCTGATAAGAGCTGATTCACCAAAATGGAGAAAAATTAGGTTGGAAAAAATCTCCTATCATGCGTAGATTTGAGTTTCGAAATACAATTATGGTAATCATTCATTACTGTATTCCAGTTCAATTTTGAACTGTATTCCAGTACAATTTTGAAGACATTTTTAAGGCTTCGCAAAATAATCAATAAAGAATTAATACAGTTCGATTGAGCAATTAGCAGTGCCCCCAGCTCTAAAGTCCACTCCTTCCCCATACTACAAGTGAAAGGGAAAATGTAAAGACTACCATTAAAGCAGCCCAAGCAAGACTTACTATATCCATGTGAATTATGTCCCCTATTTCTATGAAGGAATTATTCTATTATTATTAATTAATAATCATAGTGGAATCAATGGCGCAGAGTCAAAATGGGATTATGACTTAAGACTATTGATGAACCAAACCAATTAAATAAATACACTCGTAACAAGTTTCTCTATTTTAAGGTTTCTGTAAAACTAAAATCAGGAAGCTTTAAGTACAAATATGATGATACACACGCCTTTTCCTTGGAAATATCAAAGGAATGGTTCTAATGGAGCATATAAGAATAGTAAGACCTATTATTTGTTTTGATACCTTTATTTACTAAGCAAAAAACATAAAAATATACCATCAAGATAGATAACTATCTATTAGATACTTCTATTTCCTATTTGATCTAAGCTTACTGTCTTTCTTTCTGTGAAAGAATCAGGAGAACCCACCACTATTAATACATTCTTTTTTTTCTTTACTCTTTTGATACCAGACGGAGTCGCGAGACACTACTTAAATTTCATTTAATAAGGGCGACTTGATAGTCTTTCATATAATTTCTTCTTCAATTCTAGTAGCAAAAACGGAGTAACCTTTGGATACCGAGATTTCCGACCTTAGTTCTGAATCCCGGAATTGACCCTCACCATTTATTTGATTCAATTGAAAAATCAAATGATTGGCCCGAACCGATAATAAGTGAGAATTGCTTCATCCCTATTGATACCTGTTTGGGTTACGCCCAGGTTTTTAGAAAAAAAATTACAGTCTTTTATAAAACCTATGCTATGGCTTATAAAAATAAAGTATCGAAACGCCTACTTAGTCCTTTGCCTCTGCTTCTTGCTCCGCAAGAATTCGTCGAATTAGATCGGCAGGATAAGAAAGAAGTCCAAAATCTTTTGTTGCTCAGGCGACACCCGGATTTGAACTGGGGATAAAGGATTTGCAGTCCCCCGCCTTACCACTTGGCCATGCCGCCAAATTCGATCCAAAATGGAGAAAAATATTATCCATATTCTATTACTAACTCTTTTTTTGTTTTTTTTTTATCTTGAATCCCGTTGTACTTTTTTAATTAAAAAGAAATTCCTATTTTTTATTGGATCTAGTTTATATTATTCTCTTGGATTGATTGTATCTCAAAATATACATCGCTTAAATTAAAAGCATCCCCTATCCTTTCTAATTCTAAGGGGAGTAGAAAAAATGGATTTCTGGTCACAGACTGAAAAATTCAGGGCAAATTGGAACCATTAACAATTTACTTTGAATTAGTGAAAAGTTCTTCAATTTTTCTCTCCAATGAAATTTTGTTTCATTGAATGGCAAAAGAAAAAAAAATTGATTCAAAAAAAATTGATTTATGACTAATCAGTATTCATTTTTTTTTTCAATAATAAATCCTTTTGCATTTCAATTATAACAACATATATGTGTATATGTAAACCCCAGACCAGAAATTGTTACTCAGATACCAAACCGAATCTCTCTCTTATGTA